GCTTAGTTATATTTCCTTCGGATGAATCTAAAATACCAGATTATACCTTTCCCCATTTCGCGGGTAGAAGAAAAAGGGGGGATTTTGGATATATCCTTCTTTACTCCGGCAGAAAAAAAAAGAGGGGGGGGGGGGGAATATTCCCAATATCTTTTGTCCCTGCCCTTAAATAAAATAGAATTAAATAGTAAGTAGTAAGTGGGGACTGGAAATAAAAATCCCGTTCTCGCATTCGTTCTCCATTACATTGGTGGAACAAAAATATCTGATGTATCCATATGGAAATATTTGATACATGAAGTCATGTGACCCAATATCCATATCTAAGTCCTATATGGATATAAACCGCTCTTTTTGTGTAACCAAAAAAATATAATATAATAAAAAAAAAAGATTGTTCTTATGACTCGGAATAAACATTTCTTTGTGGAGAAAAGGGATGGGCGATTTATTCCTATGGGTTATCTAGGAACAAGAAGATTCAATCGGAAATATCGACAAATTCTTGCGTGGTCCAAGGAAATAAAAAAGGCCCGGCTTCCACAATTTAATCTCTATTGAAATTGAATATTTTTTAATATCAGAATAGCTGATATAGTCACCATTCAATGGGTCAGGTCCACTTACTTTTTCTTTTATTGATTTCTAAAATTTCCGATCGGTTTTATTGGAACAATGGAGAAGTAGGAATGTTTTGGTTTGCTGATTCATAATCCGAATTGGATATCTAAAATATATATGATATGTACCAGGACCAAAAAAAATAGGAATAATGAAAAATGAGGAGAAGTATATCCTGTAATGACAACATAGCAGTCCTCCTAATAAGATTAGTGCAATTACTTATCATCATAATGAACAAATGTTTAACTTTGTACCTATAACTCATTCTCTGATTTATTTAGAATAAAAACTCATTATGTGATGGGGTCAGTTACCTTAGTTATTACAAATAACTATAAAAAATATCTCTTTTCTCTGCTGAATAATCAACACTAAGACTGCAAACTGTAACTTCATGGAAAAAGCCCCTTATCGGATTTGAACCGATGACTTACGCCTTACCATGGCGTTACTCTACCACTGAGTTAAAAGGGCCCGCTTTATTCAATTCAGGAGGAATCCACTCGCTGCTATGAGTCTACTACATGATCCATATATTTACTATACATACATATATACATGTATACATAGGGATTTACTGAGGAACAATAAATTTTATTTACCTATACCTATACCTATGAGATTCTATGGAAATAAAATGATTATTTATATTTAATATTTATTTTGTTTTGTATATTTGAAAAATAGCAATAGTAATGCAATGAATTCTTTCAGGGCCGGGCCTATACTAATTGCTTTGCTTTTATTGACCCGTCCGGACGATATTCACTTGATTGATACATGTACCAATCTGACATCGATTCAAAATATAATATTTCATCAAACCCCTTCCCAGATTTACCAGTTCTACATCATCTTTTTGAATCGATCAAAAAAAAGCATTCTATCATTTTAAAATTTCCTGGCTTAGTATTAGTATGAGATAAAGATAGGTTATATCCCATCTTAATGATGAGTGAGTCGATGAGTAAAAATGGAAGAAGGGTTTGACTTACCTTTTATGTCTGTCGACCAAATTATTTCCTGAAAGGATTCCATACTTCGTTATATATATAGGATATAGGACGGAATGGTTCATGAATTAAAATCCAAAATTATATGGAATCATAGAAGCAGGAAAGATTTTTCGGATCTAGTCATCCCATTATACATTACATTATATTGACAATTCCAAAAAACTGCTCATACTATGAGTATAGTAGGATGGCGATCGGGCAGGTATGCCCCTATCGTCTAGTGGTTCAGGACATCTCTCTTTCAAGGAGGCAGCGGGGATTCGACTTCCCCTGGGGGTAGGGTACTACGAAAGGAAGTTAATCATAGATTATCAAGAAGCCTAGAATTTATCTGGGTCGATGCCCGAGCGGTTAATGGGGACGGACTGTAAATTCGTTGGCGATATGTCTACGCTGGTTCAAATCCAGCTCGGCCCACTAATTCGCCGATCCATGATAACAAAATTTGTCTTCCAGAAATGCCCATTATTTATAATGATAATGCCCCATACCATATATTCTAAGTATTCTAAGGATATACGGGAATAAAGTATATAGGGATAAAGGGTCCATTTTTTCTACAATACCCCTTTGTTTCTTTCCTATTTCTCACATCTTCTGATCTGTATAAAGATCTAGATTCCCAACTTGTTGCAAAGGTAGTAAAGAAAAAAATAGTCATTTTTCCATTGAAAAATGGATTATCAATATATTGGCAGGATTACCAGTAATCCGTGTTATTCGGACTCTAGCCCGTATCCATGTGGATATCAGTATATCAGTCGTGTTTCTGTTACAACACGATAATATTTCTCATAAATAGAAACGAAACGAATGAAAGCATAAGAATACGTATATGCATGCTGTATACCTCACCCCGGGATTGTAGTTCAATCGGTCAGAGCACCGCCCTGTCAAGGCGGAAGCTGCGGGTTCGAGCCCCGTCAGTCCCGACCTCGGATCCGGATGAATCCATCAATTCATCTCCCCATTTTCTGTGAGGAGGGGGACCCGGTACAGGATTGAATTTCCTGTGGGGATCTTTAATTTATTTTTATTTCGTTTTTCGTTTCTAATTTATCATCGGACAAAGACGGGAATTTCTATTATTTGAACTAGTACTGATTGCTGGTGGAGAGGCATACGTAGTCGGAGGTATCGCCATACCGGGTATTCCAAGAGAGACCCACTGGTTTGACTTTTTCAATTGCTTCTGATCCATCAAATGGAATAGGGTACAGAGTACCCCTACCCCTATGTTTCCAGGGAGTACATATACAAATTGTACTCGTTTATTCTACGATACACAGTTAACTAACTTAGTGACATAGTTACCCGGGCAGCAGAGTACTATTAAACCTACTCCCTTTTGTTTTCGAGATACGATTTTGTGCAACCTTAATTAGTATTAGTAAAGTTAGTATTAGTAAAGTAATTAAAAACAATATATCTTATTCAAATTGCATTCTGTCTCAGTCCCAATCCAAGGAAAAGAGGGTCCTTATTTTATTTTATTAAATTAATAATAAGTCAAACAATGATCCGCCCCTTTTGTTTCTTTTCTCTTTTGTTTCTTTTCTACAGAGGGAATTAATCATTTTTTTTTTTCTTTATCTTTATATATTATATATATATTTTTTAGGGTTTCATCGAAGAAGGAGAAAAATAAATAAAGAAAGAATTTGTCGGAATATTAGATCTTTTTTTTTTTCGGGACCCATACCTTCCTTTATCCCATTTCTCTGTCTTCCAGGAAGATTAGATCATTGAAGATTAGATCATTACGAAAATTTCGCTTCGAGCTTAACTCCTTCCCTTTTCCCCTACTCTTTAGGTCTGTTACCAATGGAAGGCCGTCAACGGAACACATATCAGATGATACCTCGTCGGATGATTCTTATAAGGAAGATGATCCATTTTATAAACTAAAGAATGAAAAAAAAAAAAAGATGATAAATTCAATGGGATTCTTGATTAGATCGGGAATCTTATTTTTGATTCGGTATGGATAAAAGATCTTTCTATGTTATACTATTCAATTCTCGACGATGAATCGATTTAATAGATCAGATATTGTTATTCATAATATTGATCCGATTCAGTATCAACCATCAGGATGCAATCCATCCCATTGAATTTACGGGAGAAATCTTTTTTTTTTCTATGGGATTAGATCCCGAGTTATTGCGAAGCAAAAAAAACGATGAGATTATGGAAGTCAATATTCTCGCATTTATTGCTACTGCGCTGTTCATTTTAGTTCCTACTGCTTTTTTACTTATCATCTACGTAAAAACAGTTAGTCAAAATGATTAGAATTAAACTTGACTTATTAGCTCTTATCAATGATTGACGAAATAAAAGGGATTCCAATTCCAAGTCTTAGATGAAATGAGAGAACAGGAATCAACAGTATAATAGATGGTGTAGTAGAAAGGTTCATATAGTTCTTTCTACCACACTATCTATTATTATATTGATTGTATCAATATTATATTGTAAAAAGTGTATAAAGTTGTATTGTATAAATTAATAAAATGGATGGGTTTGATATAGACTAGATACAATATCTATCCACATAAATGAAGTAATTGATTGAGTCGTTAACAGATATCCCACGGAGTTCTATAGTCACTTCTTCGGATTTGAAAAAGAAGTAGTAAACTTCACCTATTTTTCATGCTTAAGCCATGACATGGGGTGAGTCAATAAAGCATAAATAAGATTACTAGAAGTAGAAAACTTAAGTGAACACGCACGGATCACCCAACGCAAGATCTTATTATGCGTAGTACGTAGTACCTCTTTGAACAACCACTGCGTCTATGGCATCTCCAGTAGAAAGTACGCATCCACGTAATAGTAGCAGTACTTCCTCTTTGAACAGTCAAGAAGGAAAAACAAATAAAAAAAAAATGGGGGTTGGTTGCTCCTCATTGTAATATCCATTATTATGGTAAGAGCGGGTTCATCGAAATCGAATATTATATTTAGGAATAATTAGGAATAAGAATAGTTCGGCTGGAAAAATTGCCTATCATGCGTATTCCTTTGAGTTTCAAAATACGAACAACATCGGAATAAAATCATTGAAATATTTGTTTGATCGAAAGATCATTGTTCATATATTACTGGATTACCCTAGAATTTATTGAAATGGATTATCTTAAAACGCTTCGCAGAACGGTCTATTAAACATAAACCATTGATTGAACTTGATTACTCAAGTTAATTAGTAGTACCCCTAGAGTCCACTTCTTCCCCATACTACGAGTGAAAGGGAAAATGTAAAGACCACCATTAAAGCAGCCCAAGCGAGACTTACTATATCCATGTAAATTATCTCCCTGATCTCTATTAATATGAAGGAATTATTCCATTATTAATCACTTATAATAGTGGAATCAATGGTGCAGAGTCAAAATGGCATTTTTTTCTAACCCTATTGATGAACCAATCCAATGAATACAAGAGTTCCTATACTCTAACTATACTATAAGTATCTTTGGTCGAATCGGAAAGCAGTAAGCAAAAGCAAGATATACAGCTCCCCTTGGAGATCTTAAAGGAATGTTACTAATGAAAGATGTAGGATAGGAATAGTAAGACCCCTTGTTTGTTTTGTTAGCTTTCATAAGCATAAGCAAAAAAAAAACGGAAAAAAATAAAATAGAATATAAATATATATATATACCATCCAGATGGAAAAGATAACTATCTTAACTGCTTATCACATACCTCTATCTCCCCGCCCATCTAAGTCTTACTGTCTCTGTTTCTTTCTGTGAAACAATCGGGGGCACCCCATTCCGTTCTTGGCAGGGTGTTACAAAAAGTGTAGAAGTCTTTTTTTTTACTTTTATTAGAAAATTAGATTCTATATCTATATTCTATGATATAGATATAAGATATAGAATAGTTAGTTATTGTTAGTTATTGTATAACTAGAATAACTATAGTTAAGAGTCTATTACTCATCCACATCCAATCCTATTGGATACCTGAGTAAGTACTCAGGGACTCTCACAAGTCTGGATATAAAATAAAAACTAGCCCTTTCCGCAACTCCTAATTTTATTCCCCACCAACCTACCCAATCTAATTAAAGACTCAGTCAGTGGGCATCAACCAAGTAGGGTAGGGTAATTAGGAAGTATTGATAGTGCTTCCTATAATCTCCCTCAGATCCTAGAATAGAAGCAAGGATTAGGTTTTCATTTAGAAATCCCCTTTTCTTTGGCTACCTCGATTTTAGATATTTGACTTTCGTAGTTATGAATCTCACAATTGAAGTTTTACTATCGATTCGATTGATAAATCAAATACAAATAAATGAAATAGCCCGAACCAATCGGTAATCAATAATAAATAATAAATGAGGGTTTTTCATATTGATACCCGATTTTGACCATAACCAAATGCAAAAAATTCAAGTCTTTTTTTTTTTTTTAAAGAGCCCCTATATTCTTAAAGTATTCTTAAAATACAGTATCGACAACCCTAGTCATGCTTCCATCAGGCAATAATTTTGTGAGTTCTATTTAGCTTAGCATAGAAGGATAAGGTATTCCGAAGCTTTTCTTTTGTTGATCAGGCGACACCCGGATTTGAACTGGGGAGAAAGGGATTTGCAGTCCCGCGCCTTACCACTCGGCCATGCCGCCAAAATGACCCAAAATAGACCTAACTTTTTCTTTTTTTGTTTTCGTTTTTTTTTTTTTGGGGGGGGGGGGTTACTCAACCTTTGGTTTGTGTTGGATTTTGAAAACGGGTTTCTTTATCCCTTTCCAAAGGGGATTACCCGGTCCAGGGTTCTCTTGGTTGCATAGTCTTTCAAAACATACAGCAAAACATACAGATCTTTTTTTTTTTTTATTGATATTGAAACAGAAAAAAAAAAAAAAAANGATTTCTAGCCACAGAGTCCTAAATTCAGGGTAAATTGGAACTATTAATTATTCTCTGTGAATTCATGAATAGTTCTTGGATTTGGATCTAACGTTTTCTTTCCTTACCTTAATAATATAATTAAATTAATAACATAAGAAAACAAAAAAAAAAAATTGTTTTCAATTTCAATTATAACAACATCCATGTGTATATGTAAACCCTCGAGCAGAAATTGTTACACGGATACCTAGTCCTATCCACCTTATCTTATAGGGAATTGTCGTGCTTTAATTTTTCATTGAATATTTTTCTATTGAATAAGTTGAATCTAAATTGGAAATTCTTATATAGCACCATCGAAAAGATGGGATATGCAGATAACTAGATAGCTATATCTGGATATACTTATACAACGCCCTTTACGCGTTTCAATCGTATTCTAGTAATTCTACTAACACTAACAAGGGCTCCCTCTTCTCTGGGAATCCTTTTTTGAACAATGGTGGAATCAATGAAATAAGTTAAGTGTAAAAACCAACTCGATACTGTTTCAGATTATTATGTCTTTATCTCATTCATAGAGAATAGATCAAATCATGAATCTATTTCTGATACCCAATCTTATTGTAATATCATAATAACAATAAGAGGTAGAAATTGGATCCATTTGTATATTCTATACAAGACTCCATCAGTCTAAGCTAAGGGACAGAATTGAGTTTCAAAGAATGTTTTATTAATCCATCTCCATTTGGATCCGTCGAAAATTCTCTCTCTTTATTCTTCCGTCTATGCCAATTTCATTGGTATATGGAATTGGATAAAATTTCATGTGATTCAGTAAAAAGAATATACATTCCATCATTGCTCGATCCATCTATATGGTTCGATAAAGAGTTAACCAATAATGGGATTTTTTCAATAAACGGGAAACTTAATTAAGATGCTCCGGGATGAAAATGAGGGAATGTCTACAATACCTGGATTTAGT